GTTTGATCATTGATAAGGTGAATACCCAGGCCCTTCAATGCTAGGCATAATGAGGATAAGGACCTCAAAATAACCTCTTTTCGTCCTATGAACTTTAAGGTGTATGAAGTATCATATTTGACTCTTGGGGCGGATTGATAGAGACTCCATTTAACTTAGGTTGATCTAGGCCGGAGGCAGACCTACGTCAGGGTAACCCTTCTTTGAAACACTTTGGTATTGCTCCCGGATCAGAATTCAAATAATGAATCCGAGCGCATGGAGCCATCTCGTTATCTTCCTGTCAAGAAAAAATATGGTAGACTAGCCGATCTTTTTATCAGTTAATGAAAGAGCCCAATGCAAAAAAAAAACGCATGTTGGGTCTTTGAAACAGTTCGAATCATTTCGATAATAATAAGTTTGATCTGTTTTACCGAGAAGGTCTACGGTTCGAGTCCGTATAGCCCTATACATTTTTGTATTCATTTCCTAATTAGTGCGTGTGACCGGCCGGTTGATTGTTCCATAGAAATGGAATCATTCCCACAGGATCACGGAGATCCCTCGGGGCTTGAAAACAATAATTTATTCCAATGGATCCAATCGGATCGGTATTTTCAAATTTCGGATAAACAAACCCATTCTTCTTCATTAATCTTCGTCTGTGAATGACATACGGCCTTTTTCCTCTTTTATTTGTCCATGATCCAAGATTTAGTGATACACCTTTGCTTTGGTATACCCAAGTCAATTTATGAAGTCAAAATCATAACATGAGCCTGGCTCAAGAAAAACTCCAACCTGACCCAACCAAATCAAACCCAAATTCAATCTAATAGTAAGTCACATTATCTAGAACCTATTCTTGTTCTTGGATTTGTAGAAAAGCCAGAGTTTCAAAAACGAAGCTCTTTGGTAAGTTTCATTGTACAATAGGCTTTTCTTCGTATAACCGGCTTAGCAAAGCAAGTAGTCATTTTTCTGTACAATACTTAAACTTATAACTTCTTTTTTTTTATTCCAATTTACCCAATCCAATTTGTTCATCATTCCAATTCTACCAATGCAGACTTTATCTAAAAAGATTAGGGCCCATTTGAACTTGGATGAGTTAGGAATCCCCCGACGTATCGCCTTTTGGCAGAACAACAATCCCAATTCATTGTTTTAGAGACAATGAATTGGTCCTAAATGTATCAACGCACCCTCTTCTATTTCTATGTTCTATGAGTTGGTTTTGGGATGGGGAGATTTTGTCTATCGAATCGTTCGACAACGCATGATTCCATTCGAAGTATCTTCTGTAAATCATTTACGATTCAGCCGACTCTACCATTAAACTATGCCCCATTTTGTAGGTTTGCTTCAAAAGAAACGTTTTTTGTTGTCACGAAACCTAACTCGTTGGTTGGTCCTGCTAGGTGTTATTATTACATTAAATAAATAAGTATTTCGAGTCATTCCAAATCACGATCTTTAGTCCTAGAAATGGGTCTGAAATGATTCTTTCAAGACTTCTAACTCGGGGGTAAAGCCGGGGCCGGGGTAGTACAGGTCCAAAGTTTCCTAATTTGGGTATAGGAACCCATGAGTTTTTATATGTAAGGGTTCCTCACAATTCAATGGATTGAATCAAATCAATTAAGTATAAATCTGGGACAGGGAGAGAGAATCGAATCGGTCGATGCATTCCGTTTTCGTATCCGTATCAAATCAATAGAAACAATAATCCTCTATCCGGATCTTAATGAAAAGAATACACCAACACAGCCACGTAGAATATACCATAAATCCCGAGATGGAAATTCCTAGAAATTCTATTACATCTGACTACTGACTATATTCTAAATCACTAAGAAAAAAAAAAAAGAGAGAGAGAGAAAAAATGGGCCAGACCTCCTCTTTGGCTCTATTATATTAATAGAATATTGAAATTCTTTATGTTTAATATTTCATTTAATCTTATTTGAATAATATTGTTTGAATATTATTTCAATTTCAATTCATATTATTTAAAATATTCTTTAAAAAAAATTCCTTAATTCCTTTTTTTGTTTGATAGAAAACCCGAGGCAAGGTAGAAGAGAGTTTGATTTGTATAATAGCATTATATGTCTACACCATATCTAAATAGAATCGAAGTAAGTGTAAGTGGGATTCCGTTGGATGAATCTTGAGACGATACATGACCCACAACAAGTAAACAAACGAAACTATGTGGTTTGATCAAAATTGTTGTTTCGACTAATGCAGTTATGGATGAATTGAGAATTCCAATTTGAATCAACTAATTCGGTATATTCCACATTAATAGGAGTGCTTCTATGTTTCTGCTTCACGAATATGATATTTTCTGGGCATTTCTAATAATATCAAGTGTTATTCCTATTTTGGCATTTCTAATTTCCGGAGTTTTGGCCCCGATTAGTGAAGGACCAGAGAAGCTCTCTAGTTATGAATCGGGCATAGAACCGATGGGGGATGCTTGGTTACAATTCCGAATCCGCTATTACATGTT